TGAACAAAATGAACAAAATTATACCCATAATACCTATGTCAGCTTTTTGTCTGAATACAAACAAAATGAATTGCTTTCTAGATGATCCTTCTAGAAGAAGGTGATTCTAACAATCTTTCTAGTTACTTCGTTCTCTATTTCTATTTGAGAGGATCCTAAGGAAAAGGATTTTGTTTCCACCGAGCTAAAACAATATGGCGATGTCTCTAGTAAACCAAAGACATCGTTGAATAGCTATTTTGCTTCAATTTCTTTCTTTAGACATCCAAAAAAAATGGAAGATTTAGTTACGATTGGAAATTGACTTTTTATCTTCAGCCATGGATCCTTTACTCATACTTATTCAATTGGAAGTCTTGATCCAATTCAAAAATTATGTTTCGCAATTTCATAATCCAACTTTTCAATTTATAAGTGACTCATGGATACAAATCACGAGAATGTGTATTTTTTTCTCGACTTTATCATTGAGAGGTAAAGGATTAAATCCTTTTAAGAAATAAAGTTTTTGATCGGAATATGAATAAAACCGAAAGACCCTTTAACTATTAAAGGGCTAATAGAACGAATCACACTTTTACCACTAAACTATACCCGCTACAATATGATTATTGTATACAAATGGAGCTTTTGTCGAACAAGATAATTGAGCATGATCAAGATAGGATCATCAAACTTGGAGTGTTGAACTTTTTCGTGGGTAGATAAAAATTTAATGAGATTCGGAAAAGAGGCTTCATTTAATTTCAATTAAATAACTAAAGTTTTCTTTTTTGCTGAAAGAAGATAGATACGGATCGAAAAAAACACTACAATCATAACAGAAAAATGCATTGTCCGGAATCTATAGTTTCTTTTTTAGTTCGGAAAATGAAATAAAAAATAAAATATAACAAGAAAAAAAATGGAAACAGTTTTTATTCTTTTTGTTGTTGTTTGAATATAAAATATTCAATTGAATATAATAATATAATAAAAAAAACAAATATTTGTGTTTTCAAATCAGATATCAGATAAATCATTATTTATCTATAATTCGTTAGAACAAAAAAAAAAGGCCCGGCTAGGTACTGACCAGGCCAGGCCATCAGAATAACAAGGGCCTTTCGAACAAAATCAACACAAGGAGGTCTTCCTTATTTTTCTTTAGTTCGATTAGTGGCGGGCTCGAGCCCCTCTTTTAGTTTAGAATAGAGAAAAAAGAGAGAGAAAGACTCCTTACATTATGTGTAATGTAATGTAGTAATTATCTTTTGCAATTGGGAGAGATGGCTGAGTGGACTAAAGCGTCGGATTGCTAATCCGTTGTACGAGTTATTTGTACCGAGGGTTCGAATCCCTCTCTTTCCGTTTCCGTTAATGACTTGCTTTATTTTATTTTTCAATTTTGAAAATCTTAGTTAAGCGTGTGGAATAGATAAAATCCTAAGAAAATTTGAAAATTTCCCAAGGAAAACCCTTTGGATTTTATTCTTCACGTCCAGGATTACGCCCCGGATCATTAGATAGGAATCCAAAGATAAAGAGAGAAACAAAAAATATCACTACGGTATAAACGAAGAGTTTCAGAGTAAGCATTACACAATCTCCAAGATGATTTTTTGGAAAAAAAAAGAGAATAGATCTTCCATTTTTCTACCACATATCCTATTTTGACACCACTCCAAATTCGATATTGTGGGAGACCCTAATGGGGTTAGGGTCTTTCACTGGAAAGGGGGTCAAAAATGAGGAAATGGGGGTAAGCCGGCTTTATGGCGACTATCCAAGAATTTCAGTGTGCTAATCTAGGATTCATACTCTAAAACTTATCTGATTTTCTCAATTGTTAGAATTTTTCTCGAAGAAATCATGCATTTTCTAAGATATTATTATTAAGGATCTCATCGAAAACTTACAGCAGCTTGCCAAACAAAAGCTAAGAGAAAAAAAAGCACAGGTATGACTGGCATAACATCTACGATTGGATTCAAAAAAGCATACGCTTCGGGCAATTTGCCGAAGAAAAAACTACTCGAATAAAGGGCAGAATTAATACAGATCAAACTAACGATATTAAGCATAACAGACATTTTGTTCTTGGAGATAATTGCATTTTGATTGAGTTTTTGATATAAGGAACAAGGAAGAAAGTAAGTAAGGTAGACAAAAAATCCTTCTTTTTCTTTGAACCCACCCAACCAAAAATCCTCCAATTCTCAAAGGAGAATAGAAGAAATCATATTTTCATACAATATCTTAATTGAATTCTATGTAATGATCAATAAATTAAGTTGAATTCTATATCTATATGTATCAAAATCCTAGTACCAATCTATTCTATAGATATATAGATATTTGGAGATATTTGGACTGGAGTTGACAAACAACCAATACCAATATTATTGTTTCTTAGTGTAGATTAGAAATTGAAATGGGGCGTGGCCAAGTGGTAAGGCAACGGGTTTTGGTCCCGCCATTCGGAGGTTCGAATCCTTCCGTCCCAGTACATATCCATTTTTTTATGCTCCATTATGACTATAGAAAGAAGTAGGTCAGTGGATAGGAGTAAATCCGTATTCATTTTAATATCTGTGTCTGTTCGAATCTCATTAACAAATGATCAAGTTACATATCATATAGAAATATGTTATGGAGCCGATATATTTTCTTTGAATCCCATTTTATTTAGGTATTTCGCGTTTGGCTCTAAGTAAAAATTGGAAATCTACAGAACAATTGAGGCAGGGGTGATTTCCCCTATCACCCTTTTATTCACTTTATGATAAGAGTCGATTATTGTGAAATATTACTTAATCCCATGTTAAACAAAATCTATAAATATATATCATCTAAAATATATAAAATGAGGAAATGTTTCGCTTATATGGTATGTATCGTTCTATTTCAATGACAATAATTTTTCGGTTTTTGTCAAAAAGATTTTTGATACCTTAAATTATTTAAATTCTATATTATAGAATATCTATAACAGTGAGAACTCTTCAGTCTATCTGATAGATACGAAAAACCCTCCTTATTTTTTTGATTTTCGTAATCAGACGAAAAGAATAAAGATTCAAATCTTAACTTAGATCATTTTTTTATCCATCTCATGAAAAAAAATTGGATTTCGTTTTTCTTTTCTTTTATCTATTTAAAATTAAATCAGTGATGAGTCAATTCAAAAAGAAAGACTTATCTTCCTATGAAGATCAAACGTCATGCTTATTGTCCAATTTTCTTCAAATTAAATAATCAAATTAAATAATGATGTCTAAATAGGAAACTTTTTCAATTTCAATTAGAACTATTTTTATTAAATATTTTTAATGATTGCTTGTAAGTGGAATCTTTATTTGGTACTCAAAAAGTAGGAAATCGTTTAATCTATCCTGTTGAGTCACTTGAAGATGCAGATTAAAAAAGTTATTCGTTTATATATTTCGATTTCTTGCTATTATCTATATATTATTATCTATATATTATTTATGTATGTGAAAGATGCTGTCTTGCTAAGACTTTTTCAGAAAAATCGTTTCATATCATATATAGAAGAAAAAGCCTAGATTACGATGTCTATGTACAACTGAACCAATGACTATTCATGATTCCATAATTGAATCAATTCCATACCGGTTCCAAATTAGAGGAATATTATGGTAAAACTTCGTTTGAAACGATGTGGTAGAAAGCAACGTGCGACTTGAAGGACACGATCCGTTGTGGATTTTTCCATCCACCATTTTCGATTTATCTAAGGATGAGAGTGCTCTTGGCTCGACATTGTTTGTTCTGTTACACTCGATTTTTTGTTGGGTTGTAAATAGTCCACGATGAAGCTCGAGTAGAAAAGATTAATTCATTTCTCGGGGGCAAGGATCTAGGGTTAATGCCAATTAATCGGAACAACTTCGTAAACGTATCTTCCATATATAGAAATCGAAAGGATCCAATTCGAGCAAGTTTCCAATTCAAAAGCAAGACTTGTTAGAATTTAGCAAACTTTTTCGATTCAAAGTGTATCACACGTGAATCAACTGTCCGTAGGATTCTTTGATAGAAAGAAATCAAAAGGGGGGTATGTTGCTGCCACTTTGAATGGATTAAGAAGCACCGAAGTAATGTCTAAACCCAATGATTTAAAATAAGGATAAAGGATCTAAGAACAAGGAAAGACCTTTTTAATTGTCTCGATAGTCTCACTAATTGGATCAGACTAAAGAATCCAAATAGAATTTGAAACGAGACAAAAGACAAACAAAAGGGGTTAAAGACCGCTCAATAAATGAAAGTGACTAAAGATTTTTCCTTTGAGCTATTTGAGAGTTATCCAACTTGAGTTATGAGTACGAATGATTTCTTTTTCATTTTCAGGAAGGAAAAAAGACTGAAATCAGAGTCTAATTGATTTTCTAGGCCCATTTGTCATTTAATTTATTAGAATTGCATACATAGACAAAACTTCGAAGCAAATCATTTTTCTCGAGCCGTACGAGGAGAAAACTTCCTATACGGTTCTAGGGGGGGTGTTGGTCATCTACATCTATCCCAATGAGCCGTCTATCGAATCGTTGCAATTGATGTTCGATCCCGAAGAGAAGGAAAAGATCTTAGAAAAGTGGGGTTTTATGATCCAATGAAGAATCAAACTTATTTAAACGTTCCTCTTATTCTATATTTCCTTGAAAAAGGTGCTCAACCCACAGGAACTGTTCAAAATCTTTTAACGAAAGCGGAAGTTTTTAAGTAACTTCCGTCTAATCAAACGAAATTCAATTAAAGAAAGACTGAGGGGGGGTAGCAACTTGTATATAACTTTGTATAATTTTGCTCGACTTGTTTTTTGATTTCCCCCCCCCCTACTGCTGTAATTGTTTCCGTTGAATCTGATATCTAGAACGACAAAACCTTAGTTTTTAGTTTATTGATTTTCTAAATAGCAAATTCGGACATTTTCTTCAATTGTGTGGTTTTCATTGGAACTCGACTAACCAAGAAGGAATCCACTTTGCTTATTC